CTGGGCTTAGGCCGATGATCAATAGTGAATATAATAATGGCAACCGACGTCGCCTTTGCTGAGGGACTTCAAATCGGGTATCCAATAAGCTCCGGTTCAAGGTAAGCAATTGAGTCCACATAACCCGCGAGCGGTACTTCCCTAGGATAATTGCCATACTCCCATCTTTGACTCTACTACCTATACCGGTGGATCATTTACAGGTACTGGATCAAGTGAAACCCCCTTCTATGCCTCTGTCTCTGCTTCTATAGCCTCGGATGCTGGAGGATCAAAAGGTTCATTAGCATAATAAACAACGAGATGAACTGCTGCTTTTGGTGCTGCTTTCTCTACTTTGGCTACTGTGGAGGGATTCAAACGCCAAGGTCTTAGTCCCAAGCTAGGGGGAGTGTAATAAGGGGTCAGGGGGCGTACAACGCAGCTAGGGCAATCACCAAAAAAAAAAGAAGGTCAAGAGAAGGCATGAAGACGGAGTGGAGGGTGAGGAGGATGAGAGTGACGAGAGCCAAGGGCCGAGGATTTGTGTACCCCCAGAGGAACTGAAAATAATTAAGGCTCCATGGAGAAAAGCACTAATAGTGAAGCTCCTGGGTTGGAGGGGGATCCGTGTCAACAAAGGGTAGAGAATAATGGGCCGATGCATTTCACTGCCACGCGTAATGCAGAGTTACATTCCGCAGGGGTTTCATCTACATCTAAGGGTAAGAGGGTGGGAAACGTGGCAAAGGATAGCCCTCGTAGGCTAAGTAAGAACAAGGGTCCAGCGTCTCTCGCTGAATGACGCTCTCAATCTAAGGAAAAAGTTGGGTCTGGCTCACAGGTTCTTCCATCGTCTTCAAAGCCATCTTCTTCCCTTCCCAATTGGGTGGAAGCCCCCTTCAATCCAATAAATTTTACGTCATTTTATTTCCGCCCCTAGATAGGGCTACTCTGAAACGATCTACAGAGAATAAGAGCAAAGGGTTAAAGGTTGGGCAATCTTCCACTACTCCATCTCTTCCCCGCTCTTTGAAATCCAACACAATCCAAGATGCCCATCGGTCGCAAGACCGGTCCTATGTTCCGACTGGCCGACCCCCTGAGAGGTTGGAAATTGGCGGTGACCCTACATCACAGAAGATGCGGAAGAAATGGTATGTGAAACTCCGGAAGCTGCTTGTGAATCCGACGGGTTTCCAAAAGATGTTTCGGTCGCCTCTCTGACTCGTGATGATGAAGCTGCGACGACTTTTGCGGGTGAAGCTGCCGTAAAAGGGGCAGCTAAGAATGCTAGTTAGTCGATTCTGTTCGGCAATAATTTGTCCCAAGTCTTTTAATGAAGATCTTAATGTGGAATTGTAGAGGAGCGGGGAGCGATAGATTTCTGCGATCCCTACAGGAATTGATTCGGTATCATGATCCGGTAGTGTTGGTGTTGCTTGAGACTGGGTCCTTCGTTTGGAAAGGCCCACCGATACCTACCTATAGAGTCACTTTCTCTATAGACCTTCCTACTTCGAAGATTGACCTCCTCAAGTGCCAAGATTTATTTAGTTGGATAGGCAAGTATGTCAGCTGCCGGCCAAGGATTCACCCCGTAGGATAACCAAGAAATTGAACGTGCCGGTAGTCGTAATAACGAACGATCCTCCTTATTTATTATTCCAGGGCGGCCCTTCTCAGGAGCGTTTTATGCCGATGCGCTTCGTCTCACTTCTCACAGGTAGGATGTAACGCATTTTCAAACGCAACACAGCCAAACACACGAGAAACAAGAGAGAATAGAATCCGAAAGTAAAACATAAAAAGATTGCTCTGTCCCACCAGTAAAGGAGAAGTTCTGCGCTGAGGTTAATGCTATTCGTCTAGGGAATAATGCCAGCCAGTTTCAGTTCTGTCTATTCTTGTACAACCACCACTTAAATATCTTTTTAATTATAGGGAATAACCTTTCCCTCATTAGAACTTGGATTCTGACGTTTGTATTACAGTGGGGGATTTCTCTAAAGATAAGCCGGGAGTCCTAAGTAGGTCTTAGGATTAGTACTGAACAAAGGTATTTTAAATCAAAGAAAATAGCTAAGATAAATTTGCGGAGCACACTGGTTCGTTCTACCTAGCTTCCTGATCCGGAGATTGGTTAGAAAGGAAGGATTTCGAATACAAGGGGTTCACCTGACTAAGTCGTTCTTCTTTCTTCTGACTCCAGTCACTAGCCAATCGAGGAGCGCCTGCCCCAGTGGATAGCAAGCACTGACAACAAAAAGCCAGTCGTCATATAGACAGGAAAGACCAAGACGGAAATTCGTACGACCAGAGTAAGCTCCATTAGCACTAACCTTCAAGTCAAAATATGTGTACATCTCAGTCCAGGTAGAACTACGAAAGATGGCCCGGTATCGACTCTCCCTGGCATAGCAGCAAACAAGATAGGACCAGGATCTCCTTTTGACACCTTCTGACACCCAGACAAAACTCTCCAAATGCATGATCAGAAAAATGTAACAAGGTAGGCGCCTAGAAGCCCATCCCACGGTGCACACATTCTTCCTCAATGACTGATAGCGTACAACTACCGTGACACGATCAGACCTAGGTCCTCACGCAATCTAAAACTCTCAATAGTAAGGTGGTCTTATTGTGAAGGTTATTGATTGGTGCATGCTTGCTGCAAGAGCAGGTCTTCGGATACATAAGGGTTTACCGTTCTTTGTACATAACCCCTTGTAGGCTCGATCATCGATAGGCCTCTCCTTAAGGTCGGGAAAGGACTGTTGGGAAGGCAGAAGTGGGCCATACTCTATCCATGAGGAGTCAACTACAGACTTATAGGTTTGGAACCCTGACTCCACGTAATGAAACTTAAGAGGATTACATGAGACCCGGCCCACGGGGTCAGGTACCAGTAGTGACAATGGCAAATGGGTAAAGAGCCTTCCCGGAAAGTCTAACTTCCGATTCGGCAAATACGCTGTGAGATGGGGGGCATTGCCAACAGTCTAGACGACAAGGAGGATCAGAAATGCTCTCAGGAGAGCAATTCTCAGAGCGGACAGCAACACTAATATTCAACTCGATGGCTCTTGTGAAGAGACAGGCAGATCGGAAACTCTGTTATCTAGAACATCTTTCCCCTTCTTCACTTTAATCAATCGCCCTTAGAGGTAGCCTTGCTTTGGAATTCCTCCTTGCACCCTTTCGACGTGGGTGACCGCAATAGGTGCCTATTAACAGGGCAGGGCTTATTGAAGGTCCATCAGGAATTGAAAGAGGCGCAATCGAGCAAGTATTCGACCCGCTAAAGTTTGCACCAGAAGGTAACAACCAATTGAATACCGCTTTCAAAGAAGCGGAAGACGCATTAACCAAAAGTCTTCAGCGGCAGCAGCCATTATCTTAGGGGCAGCAATGATGTTGATCTTATTTTCAGGTTCTGGATCGGGTGCGAAGTAAGCAAAACCGAGTTGTGACGTGGGGATTACTCAAGTTTCGCAAGCACCTCTCGAGAAAGAGGAAGTGATGAAAATGAGAGAATAAAGAGGATTGATTAGTGGAAGTGTTGAATGAATAGGGCTAAGCCCAGAAAATGCCCTTTCGTAGGTTCTTTGGTCGTTGTCCCAACCAAAAAAGAGGTTGGTTGCTGGGCCCAGGCCTTTGCACTATCGATATCTAAGCTGCCTTTGTTAGACCGTAAGTATAGTACCTCACCTCACTTACGACTCCTGCAGTCGTAGACAGACGAAAGAGGTGACGCTATCATCATGAACGAAGACAGAATCATCATGAGTGGAATTCCATCTCAAGCAGCAGGACAGGCTTATCGCCATAGCTATTACCTACTTTCACGTTCGGACAGAAAGACCTCACCCGCTAGGAACCAAACTTTGCTATGCCATGATCGCAGGCCCGTACGAGAGATCAAGACCGTCAGAAAAAGGAGAAACCCAATTTGGTTTGAATATGCCAAAGTTAGGACTTGGTTGTATATCACATTTTTTGATTATCAAATGAGTGTTCCGTGTTTTTTTTAAAAATAGTAAAAAACCTAAGGAGCTGGATACATTCCAGTTCTTCCCAATCCTGTCTTTTGGTCTCGCTTTTCATTTTGGTTGAGGACTTTCTGATCGATCCGCCTTCCGGCAGTTTCCTTTTCTCTCTAGTTCCTCCTGTCTTTATAGGGCTTTTCTCCAACCTCTAATCCCGCTAACTCCGACGAACTCCTTAACTATTGGAATAAACGAATTCCTCGAGGTGACAAGCCGTTCATAACATAGATTGCCTGATGGAGGAAAGCTTCAAGGAAGAGTTGAGCAAGCAGAGCCATAGCTATCGGAGGTCCAGCCCTGAAGGAAGAAAGCACTCGAAAAAGAAGAAGGTCGTAACGGCAATGACATTAGGACTCCTTGTGTGGTGGAAGAGTATTCCTCTGGGGTTGTTAATCAATATGCAAAACCCCATCGACATCTTAAACACTGAATACATAAAGGTGTGCAAAGAATCCTTAGCTCAGATTGGGGAGTATATCAGGTATGCAACAGCGCTGCTGGGACTTGAATCATCTTCACTAACATCGGAGCCACCATTCGATCCACTAGGATTATATGATAAGGAACCGGAAGAGAATATAATAAGAAAAGGTCTCCTTGAGAAAGAAAGCGGAGTAAGTCATATGGACGTAAGGGTGCTGGCTATGACTCTGGCTGCTGCAGCAGTGATAACACTATTATTCTATAAAGAGAATTAATCTCTTTTTATAAGAATGGAAGGAAAAAACTGCTTCTTGACTTACAAGCTCTCGAGCCTGTCCTACTGGTGAACGGAAGCTATCAACAATAATACTCCTCTTTCTTAACTTCCTGAAAGCTAACTTAGGACAGCCTAAGAGTATAACGAGAGTTAGCAGTCAGTCTAACCATCCACAATCTGCTCGATATAAATATATAAGCCCCGCTTCTACTGGGGGCCCCTCTTTGATAATGTCAAAACTGTTTAGTAGTAAAGTCAAATCATGGTTCGAATTCTTCCCGGTAAAGATATGGCAGCTCTCATTAGAAATAGTATATCTTGTAAAGATGATGGTCAACAAAATATGATACAAATGGCAAGGAGCGTACGACTGGAGTGGGTGCAGAGTAAATGGAAGGGGACCGCCCTAAAGAAGGAAAGCGAGAGGTTTGAAGCTATTCAGTTGCTAAAGAAATATTTTACACCCATAAAATGCTGGGCGTCTGGAACCTTATATCAAGCTCTCCTAGCAATGCAAACGCGATGGATCCCCGGAAGGATTTTTTTCACAATAACTAAACCAAAAAACTTGTGCAAAAAGCCAGACAGGGGGCTCGCCGACATGTTTCATTATTGGATTTCTGATCTCATGAATTCTCAATACAATAATTCGCTAGAACTAATGTTAAGCATCTCCTTATTCTTAGGGTGGATTGCCTTCTGGGAACTAGCACCACACCACCTCTTAGAAGTGGAACCAAACCTTATCTTAGATCCAAATAAGATAAAGTTGTTTAAACAAATAATTATGCATCAAGGGTGTGAAATACTAAATATGGATGATGGGCACATCTGCACTTGCACCCAGGATCCTGTTCATAATATGATTGCTGAAGAATTTCAACACAAAAGTGGGATAACCACTGAGCCGATGAGAAGACAAGGGAGAACCACTGCTTTATCAATATCTGTTACATCAATCGTGATCGGAATCCTACTCAATGCTGTAGCAACCTCTCATCTCACAGTTTAGGCATCTTCTAATTTTCTCTTTTGAATTTCTCTTATTTTATTCCTATATTCAAATGTATATCATTTTTGATAGATTCACATCTAAGAAACCCTTTTTCAGGGGTATTCCCATCTCATCTATACCACCCAGTACTTCTGTTCGTATTCTTAATAGCGTTCCTGTATGGGTACGGGAAGTTACGAAAACATCATCATATCCTCTAACTGGTATCCTCCCAGTAAAAAAGGAAGACCGGCAGCTCTATTCTGTTGGACCTTGGTTGGCGTACTCTGCAAATCCTAATCAACTATCTTTCGTTATCCCAGAAGTATGTAAAGTTCTAAGACCCCCCAAGCAGGGTTTGGCTGTAGCTTTAACCGAAGGAGTTTCGCGTATAAAGGGGCTCCGGTTATCGGATGCACTTATTTACTCCTACTTGAATGATCTAAGATTTGTTCTTCTAACATGTTTATTGATAGGGTTCTCCGTTTGGTGGGTTTCTGCACCAGAGCAACTGTTGGAAAAACCTGCTGCTCTTTGTTCCCCCGATCTGGAGATAATTGTTCGAGTACTGAAAGATACGTTTATTAATAAAATGTGTAGTACACATCACATAACATCCCCATGTGACTGTGGAGAACCATTAAATAAGACGGCGAGGAGTCTCTTTGAACCACCAGAGATAGAAAGTTTTGACCCTCTCGGGATCAAACCCAATCCCAATAAGGTCAAAGCCCTGTCTGTCTTGATGGGTTCAATAATAATTATTCTAACTCTTTCCGAATCGGTCTCTTCCCGCGGCTATCTTTGTTCTTATTTAGAATACTGAAGAGTAAACTGCTCTTACTAAAAATACTTGGATAACTTTTGGAATTAAAAAAAGGATAACTAATATGGTATTGTAATACCCGCAGACGTAGGTTGGCTTAGCCCTGGTCGACCAAACTGCGTAACCAAGCGACTCCTCTTGACGGAAGAGATGGTATATAGGCATATATGGTATATTTTGGGCCTATTCTCCTATCTACCAGTTCGAGTCTGGTGAGTCGTCCCTTTATTAAAGGTTCGTGTGGTGACTATCTTGAGCTGCTGCTAGTCGATTCCTAAGAGGATTGGAAAAAAGCCCTATATCCTGTAACTGGGAGAGCTAACTCTTACGCTCTGCTCGCCCTACCTTGGATTGAAGGGTGGACTGAAGGCTGTAAGTTCGTTAATCAAGTGCATCTCTGACTTCAATCTGAACTGTTATTGAAGACAGCAAAAATAGGTTATGTACTAATATCAGTCTAGGGCCCAAAAGAGGGTATACCTCGGCCAAGCACTGACAAGTAAGCACTTAGATAATAATATCTTTCTAAAACAAAGTTCGAATCCGCATGATAAAGTCAAAAGCTGTATCCATGATTAGAGGCTCAGGTAATGAAACCCCCTATTCTCACATAACAACACCCTATCATACCCCAGAAACTCTGGGACAGCGCTTTGTGAAATATTTGTCAGATCGCGGGAACCCCTCGCCATATACCGAGGAGGAACTTGGCAATGTATATTACGTTTTCGACTGGCTTGCGGGTGCTTTCGTGTACGGGCGACCAATAGGAGTAGACCGATTTTATAAGAAAGTGTCTATCCCACACGAACAAAAGGATTTATTGGTTTCATTTCTTTCTCCTGTGATCAGAATGATCTTTATAGCAACTCGGAATAGATCTCAAATTCCGGAGATCTTAGATAGCCCTTATGCCGACCAGGTGGAGCTCTGTATTATAGATCGAGATAGGATGAATCATTTACATCATTGGTTCGTTTTATTCCGTCATAAAGTGCCTTTGCTCCTGCTGTCGACCGAAGACGGACCTGAGGAACACACTGTAATACCAGGCCTAAAGGAGGAACGAGTTCTGGCTACGATATGGAATTTCATCCGAAAGAAGGTAGGAGAAGGCAACCCGCGTACAGTCCTTGTTCCAATATATGACCCAAGCGTGGGCGAAGTAGACTCCCCTAATACCTTGGATTGAAGGGTGGAGTGAAGGCTGATTGATGCGCAGAGATTATGTTCACCAATACTAAATTCGATCTATTTGAGTTCTCTTTTATACTTAAGTTTGAAACTTACAATAATACAACGCCGCATTCTCCAAAGATTGAGAAAAAAAAAGTTCAGAGAAGAATTGGAAAATGGGTTGGGAATAACCTATAGTGATAGGGCAAAAAATAGGGGGGATGTACAAAGGAAAGAGCTATGTATTCATTAAATGAATTGTTTCGTCATGGTATAGATGCTAATAATAATGCTACTGGTAATGAAAAGAAAGATAATGCTACTGGTAATGAGAAGAAAGATAATGCTAATACTTTTAGTAATAAAAGGTGCATAAATCTGCTTCTCATGAAGATAGATCTTCAAAGATCCAAAGCTGAACGCCTTCACAAGAAGAAAATGGATGAATTCATTGGGGAAATCCACAGGATTTTGTCTCCACGTCGGTGATCTTTAATTCCTCGATTCATTCCGTAACGCGATTTCGGTTAGATGCTAGCTTACTAGTAATATATTATATCGTTTGTGAGGTTGCCTCTATCACAGCTGTTAGTTGTTACTGCCCTTAGGAGTACCGAAAGAAGAACGGATGGATCCAATACCAAGACGACTACTAGTAGCAAGCTACTCTCTCCCACTTCATCTATTCGCTTTCTCGAGAGAGTCCCAGCATGAAAACGAAAGCTAGGAGAATAGGGAGGGTTCCCCTAGCTAGTGCGTTCACAATACCGAGCTAAGCTAATTGGTGGGGCACAGAAGCAGTAGTTAATGGTGTCGATGCTACTAAGAACCTAACAGATATTTCTGTAATTTGAGTTCGAAAGGACCAATTGAAGGACCCCGAGGTCGGGTGTTCAAGCTAATCGTTTATGACTTTCGTTATCTTACTAATAAGAAGAAAGAATGCCCGCCGCTGAAGCGAAGCACTTAGAGCCTTTTTCCGCTGGCTGTTAGGACGTTAGTTGTAGCGCGCCTTCCCTCCTTCTCTTACTTCGTCTTCTCTTTCGTCACTTTCTTTAATGCGTTTCGATCAATTCCACATCGCTAGTCTGAATTTGGCCCCCCTTTCACTGTGCTACTCGATCCGGGGCGTCGAGTAGAGATACTGATTTCTTCGTTCATTAGTAGATTATTGAAAACTTCGGAAGATGGTTAAGGATCCTCTACAGCTTTCTATTTCGAATGTCAAGTCGGAAGAAAGAATGCCCGCAGCTCCAACTTTGACAAGCTAGCGAAGGGAAACCTATGCTTAACTCGTATAACAACCACTCCATCCAGAACTCAAAAGAGATTCCTGCGGCATGGTTTAGTTGGGCTCGCTACCTCTTTAGTTGCCGCCCCACAAGAAAGAAGCATTGAAGACACCATGTTTATTAGTGAAAGAAGGACCAACGACGATGAAGGAGAAGCAGCAGTAGGAGGAGTAGGAGTAGTAGGCCTTTAGGGTCAAATGTGAACGCTATAATAAGTCGTATGGTGTCATTAGTCAAAAAATTATCACCTCTTTCGTTTATACGTGTCCAATACTATTATTCTTTACCTATACTTATACCATCTTCCTTTCTCAAACATCAAACACTGGGCGAACGCTTTTCAGACTATCTGTTACTGCATGGTGAACCGTGGGAATATTCCGCTAAGGAACTCGGGGATCTTTCTTACCTCTTTGATTGGATTGCTTTATGGCTCGTCTTTGGATGCCCAAAAGGGGGAATTAACATCTATATGTATGTTCTTCCGGATGATGTATTTTACATCTTCAGTGAACTACTTTCTCGTATCTTTCGGGTATTCTTTATCACCAATAGCAAGAAAGGAGAACTAGAAGCTCTTATTGCTATGTCCCTGCATGACAATATAGAATTGATTATTATGGACGGGGATCATATGAATGAGGTGGAAGGCTTATTATATAACTTAAATAGCATTCCACCCATAATCGTCCTCACAAAGGACGAGAAGATGAATTCTGAAATAATGCTGCTAGATGAACAAAGAGTGATAGCCTCCCTTTGGGGCTGCATACGCAGGAAAGTGGGATCATACTCTCCACCGTACACCATCTTTTACCCAAAAACAACTTCCATGGACTTCGACGAGAAGGAACAAACCGACTATAATCATATGTATGGGCCGGAAGATCCACCCCAGAAAGACCTTGATCCAGATACCTAGGCGTCCTCTTATATAGGAGTAGTGAGAATCATTCTGACACCAATCATTTATTTACGAGTGAGTATTACACCAAGAATTGACAAGCGGATGACTTTCGTGAGAAAGAAAGTAAGGATATCTATGATTCTAGTTAGCACTTGAGTATTCTGATCTCATAAGTTTGATTCTTACAACTATCTTTTTGAAGCAGATAGTTTACAGTGCTCATTATATAGAAACAGGATAAGACTCTAATGTGGTTGTTTATACTTTTATGTATGTTCGGTTTTCATAAATGCGCCTATAGGATTAGGTTGGTTCTATGGATCTTTAAATCAATGGGAGCTACCTTTTCAGGGTGTGAGACTGACCCCGTTCCAAGAAATTGGATTCTTCGATTCCATTGGTACAAAAGAAGAGTTATAGCTATATATAGACTCTATCATATACTAATGTACATACATACCGAAAGGGATCGAACGAAAGGGAAAAAAGGGTAGGATCAAAAATCGATATGAATGGAAGATGCCTCTGACTCTGATTCGGGTTCGTCGGATGAAAGCTCGCCTATGTGGAAGAAGTAAAGCTGCACGCAATCAAAAGAGAGAAGCCGGAACACTTAACTATATTTTATAATAATATCTTCCAGGATTGACTCATTCTAACAGACTGCTGCGTCCGATTCTACGCTGAAAGCGGACTGACGCAGCTAGCAAGAAGACGACTCTAAGTATGCTGACTATAGCACCAACAGCTAGCTCGCTGTCACTTGGTATCGGAGAAGAATTCGACATCCTACTACTTCTAGTTAGTCTACCTACGTCATTCTTTCTTTACTTTAATAAATCAGTCAATTTACCATGGTAGAGAAGGCGAACCACAGAAAGGGAAACCTAGGTTGTAAGAAGGACTCGGGAAGAAGTAGAGTGTGACTTTAATGGTGCTTCTAGCTCCACAAGGTTGTCAGCTTGCCCGTCCCTCCATTCCAGACGAGAGGAAGTAATGGGATAAGGTCCACTCTCCCCTACTAGTCGCTTTGGATCGTTCGTCTGATGGGTTTTCTCGGAACAATGTTCAAGTTGGTCATGTTAACTCTTTAGTTAACTGCTGGGCTGGATTGACTAAATCAATAAATGGAAATCGAAGTTCTGCGTTAAAGCTGCACACAGAACACAAGAGTTAAGGGATCCTGCTGTCCCATTTCAATCTCGAGACTTTTTCTCAATATGAGGTGCTCGTCAGACTGTATATAATCAGGGGTGCTCGGACGTTTTTTTCCACCAGCTTTTCGGGTTTACCGGGCTAAGGTAACTATGAAAGGTAGGACCTCATCTCATTCCATCAATTGGTGTCGGGTTTACCAATCTCAGTATGAAAAGATTCACTATTTCCCTTTTCTTTCTTGGAAGTAGAAGTGCGGTAACCCCGCCAATCAAATAAAGTTTCCAAGCCTTCAAGCCAACCCCGTCCGATAAGGTGTCCTGCCCCGTTAAGCCCGCCTTTTATTTTAGAGACCCAACAACCGACTTTTAGCTTAGCTCCACGAGAACCAAGCCACTGAGAGATCTCTACATATAGTAGGAAAGCCAGCACGCTCGGGGACAGATTCCCAGGGGATTTTGTTGGAAAGCACGGCCTCCCTTGGTCAGTACCAGACACTCGTAGCCTACCTCTTATAAATAGATCTGGGGTTGTTTCTACAACCCCCTTATCTCCACTTTCAGGACAGGCGATCTATTTCCAGCCTAAAAACACCAACACTCGACTTTGAGCCTAGCTCAGGAGAAAGGCGCCAGAGGAGCAGCTCGACATAGAGTTAATTTACTTATTCAATTCAGGGCGCGGGAAGTCTCTCCTTCTTGCCTTGGGGTCGAGGTCAAGACCAGAAACTCGTAGACTACCCTTTTAGGAATAGATCTTATCTTAGAACCTGGGGTTCTTTGTTAGCACCTTCTCGCACCTCTAAGTACAAAGAAGGCAGATCCATTTATATACGAAAAACCAAACCACGACTTTCTTTTATTACACCTGCTCGGTCGGAGATAGCTGCTACTTACCCTACGACTACTCGGCTGTCTCAGAGACCGAACTGATCTACTTAGCCTTATCTATAAAATGAAACCTAGCTCACGAGAACAGAGGCCGAGTCTCTAGAAGCTAATCCGGAGATAGCCCTTTGGCTTTGGCTTTACCAACTTACAACAAGGAAGGCTGATCCTAGGTGCAGGAGATATGGAATCTCCACCAACAGAGCATTTTCGGGGAGTAGCAAGGATAAATCCCAGGATACCAATGTTAGTGAAGAGACTGAAGTCCAGGGGTCAGATACTCAAGGGGAAGTTTTGGATCTGGGGATACATCTGCAAGGGTGGATTCTCCAGGAAGGGGAGCTTCCAATGATAAACCAGCTAAGGGGGTTCTTGAAGAAGGAAGAAGGGGTGGCTGCTGATGTAGAATAAATTGGGTAGTGATGAGGAAGCAGTTGGGATAAAAATCTCCTTTAGTCTTGAAGAAGACCATCTTTGGCCCTATTCCCCCACTGTGTTAGCAGTAGTCCTGATTGGGAGCTACAGATATTGAATGAACTGAAAGGCACAAAGGAAGGAGCGTATATCGTATTTTTCAACCTGTTTGAGCTTCACCTATGATCATTTCTATTTTATTCATTAGATAATGTTTTCACTTCTACTCTACCTATGAAAGGCTTATGAGCCCTTGTTAGCAGCGAATCTCTCTCCCTTAGCTGCGCACTCTTACAACCAAGCACCGGACCAAATAACCCTCGGCAGGCACCCTCACAAAGGACTGCCTTCCTACTTCTATACAAGAGTTGGCCGATAAAGAGAGTATTTCATCATGAATTTACTCATGTAAACCATCCATGTCTTTCTTGTTCCACTAGCTAGGAGCAAATTTTCACCAGTTCTCCAGCTTGTGGCCGAGCTCGAATAAGCTCTTGACCTGGAAAACAATGCCCATGCAACTACCTCTGCTGAGATCGCGGCAGCAAAACAAACTAAGGTTGCACCCTTCTTTTTACTGTTGTCAACTAATCTCTTCAAGGCGGTTAATTACCTATATGCGTTGGAGAGTTTGCTTTTACATCTCCAATCCCGACATTGAAGCTATGTCTCTTCCAACCGCTCAACCGTTAGAACTAGCTCTACGGCTAGTTGGATTTACTAACGAAAGCATTATGAGTGTCGCCTCACAAACTCCCTTTCCGGGTCAATACCAAGAGAATAAGAAGAGTAGTATTACCAAACCTAGCCTAGCCTTCGTCAATCACACTAAAGCAGAGCACCCAACTATGAGACTACTAAAATACCATCCCACCCGATAAAGGTAACCAATGAACGAGAAGAAAAGTATAAATGTAGTAGAGGAAAAAAGTATCTCTTTTCTTTCAAGAATCCTATTTAAGAACCAACCATGGTTGCTAGTAGAAGAGCTTACGATGAGCCCTCAAAGTCCTACCTTATTCTTCTCGTTCTTCTTTACCCTTCCCAAAGTTGGACTTCTTTCTCACCCTAAACCTTCCTAAAGGCAGGAGATTCCATCTATCCTACATGCGCCTAGCTACAGGAACAGAGCTAGCTCGATAGAATTGGTTATCATCCTCTCCTAGCTTCCTCTATCCCTATAGATCAGACGATAAGACGAGTTGTTGCGTCTTCATCTTTGCGTCTGCATCTATATAAGACCATATATAGAAAGGGGGAGCTACGAAAAAAAAATTCCTTTTTCTTAATTCTTTTTTGCACTGTGTTACTTACGGGAGTATTAAATTGTACCTCTTTCTTCAGAACCTGCAATGGTAGAGGAAAAGGCAGGAGTCTATTTAGTGGACTTAGTTGCGTATGTAGAGTAAATAACAGCCCCGCTCCCTAACCTAAGGAGCCCCTCCTCTGCCATCCGTCAGAGTCCTCACTATCGTTCGGGTTCTCAGGAGGTCCAGTCATCAACTCAAACTAAACTCCTTCGGTTGTCTGTTTTTGAATAATATCATAAGTGATCACTGAACCCCTTTCAATCGGGGCTTTCAACCGGGGAACACATGATATCGGGGAGGTTGTTGTAGTTTTCGTAGTTGCTTGTAGTAATCTTTCTTGAATCGAGATTGGCTTGGTGTTCAGTCTACCGCCCTTAGATATTAGATAGCAACAAGCAACGGGCGAAAGCCGTTGCGCGTTAGCGCATCCGTATTTCTTGCTCCATAAAGCTATTTCAAATCGAAAGAAGGGGATAGAATACGATTATTCTTCATTCAAAGGATATTCCTGAGTCAATTAGTTAGAAAGTGGGCTGGTTGAAAGCTTTAGCTAAGCTCAATAGTAAACCAACTTAGAAGACAGCACTTTATTATATTATGCATCCACTAAGGTTGATTCCGCTGAAAGAATCCCATCTTTTCTCGCTAAAATTAGAGTTAGAGCAGCAGCTGCTGTTCTTGCTTAGCTTAGGCTAGACTTTTTCTTTTTAAATCCTCCTGACCTTGTTCTTCCTTACCCTTTACCTGCGGTACCCTTGCTTACTTATCGGTCCCGTAATCCACTATCTGATTCAAAACTACAGCCCTAAGCTCAGTCTCAGTTCAGGGAGCTTATTAGAAATGGGTCTTTCAGTCTTAGCTCCAGCGGCTTCAGGAAGGACTGGAAGCGTGACAAGAGCCAATCCCTCTTCGGGAGACTTAGTTGATGCCTATTCTTCTTCAATGGAAAGTCAGTGCTACGTAGCCCATGGGTACTACTTCTTTACAACATCTGTCTCGATTTCCAGCATCTCGCTTTACACTGGTACCTACTCGCGGGCAGCAGTTATATCTGCTGAGCCATCCAATAAAAAGTGAACCAGAGCTTCTATGACATCAGCTGCGAATCTATCTGGCTAGATCCTCGAAAATAGGCAAAAACCCGGTGTTTCGTAGGGCTTTTTACGCCGTTTCGTCACTACGGGATTTGATGGGGTTGAGGGTGCGAATAATGATATTCTTCATACAAAAGAAAGAAAGAAGGAATGCACGCCCTTCCTCGTCCACTTGGTGGGGTGAGTAAACTGAGTCTACTTCTTATATCAGTAGACTTCGTTCCACCGGTTCTTCAGTCTTGTTACGATTCACCGAAGAAGTCTAGGCTTTAGTGCCTCTTCTCCGGTCTCACTCGCGTCACACTTGATTCTTCTTCTTTATCAGAGGAGGACTGCTATTATAACACTGGGACTGACTTTATATTCTAAAGAGTACTAACAGGGTATAGGTACTTTTTTTAATAGCTTGAGACGAGTACAATGAGGATCAGAACCGGACAACCCCCTTTAGTCAAGCCCAGTTGAAATGCCAGTCAGGAAGGCTCTTGGAAGGTTAGGAAGGACAGGGAACCTCCCTTCCCTTTGCTTTCAATCTGTCTTGTGCCACTCCAGCTTTCACTCAAGCCATTCTTTGAACTTACTTAATAAGGAAATACCTTCCTCCGAGCGAGAAAACGATTGGCAACAGCAAGACTGAGTTAGAATAGTCTTTTTTTATTAATTACGTAGTTTTTGCTGCCCAACAGACTTTCCTGTGCAACACCATAGCCGTCTCGTAGGCACCATTTTCTTCAAGTCCGGAGACTCGAGCTTTGATAGGAAGTGGACAAAGTCCACCTAGGCCGCCTAGGCTCGTTGGAGTGAACAACTCTCCAGATCTATTTTCAACTGCCAGATCGGTTATATTTACGATTTTTGAATCCGAAGATTGGTTGGTGAAGGGAACAAGTACTTCCCCAGGAGAAGTCGAGTGAAAGGCACTCTGGTCAGGAAGGTTTTCAACCCTCAACGGGGCTAGGGGATGAGGTTACTGAACACTTCCAATATGAAAGTCAGTGACGGAGTGCTTCCCTCGTGCTCCTCCAAGTGACTGACCATCACTTTAGACTCGTGAGCTCGCAGGGCTCATAGGATGGGATCGAAGAGGAAAGCCTTTCTCTTCATTTCATTGACGGGTTGGAGAAATGTTCACGACCTAAGTCAGTGAAAGCAAACAAACGGGTAATAGGCTGCCAAAAGCACCCAGAAGGCTAAGTTCATTTTTTCGATATATCTCTCTCGAGATGTGGGTTTACTAGTATTCTGGTTGACTTTCCTCTTCATCTATCTCATTCGCTGAGATAGGGTTCATTCAAAGAGAGCGCGACCCCCTACTCAACAATGATAACCTAGATATGCAATCCGAACTACTGCCAATAAAGAGAAGGGTGGTGGGTATAGAAAGAAAGGATGGTACAATAGGCCCGGGAAGAACTGAAATATTGGGAAGGGCTTCTAAAAGGTCGAGAGGAGGAGGGATTTTGAATCTTGCTTATTGACTTCATTTCCGGTACCGGGGGTGGGAATAGATGCCTTATCTCTGCTCGTGGGAGCTTGGGCAGATCATTGGTTTTGAGGAGTTGAATATGGAGCAAATGAGCCTTCATTCGCAGGCAGAAGATGGGGTCTCGGGTCACTCAGGTGGAGTGGAAGAGAGCTCATTCCCCAGAGGGAGGGGGCTCACTGTATTATATTATAGACTTCATTTCTGAATGCATGCTTGGGTCCGGGGCGATTCAAATGCTTGGTTGATGGCTCCTAGCCGGCTTGCTTCCAAGACATGGAGATGAGGATGGAAGGTCAGATGGCTCGGCATCAGAGGAAAGAGATTCTTATAGTTCCGTTCCGTCAGGGTCGGAAAAGAGGAGGTTCATTTGCTCCACTTCCATATAGCTGACGGCCCATCCAACTCTCCCTCTAAGCGGGCATCCGGAAGTCTACTTTTTCCATTTGGCCCATATGGAAACGGGTAGGATTTGGGTCGGGGGCAAGGGTCGAGAGCTTGGGATTCGATACCAAGAGATAGAGTAGAGGGTGGCAGGTTATCCCCCTGCTTGGGGTTCAGGGATAGCCGGAGAAAGCTTGGATGGCATTCCTTTCTATATAGACTGGATTTCAAGCGATGGTGGATTCGGAGTGGAGCCGGTCGAGGGAACAAAAGCAGGACTGAGAGTCCATTGCCTTGAATCGAGAGGAGAGGAACGAAATCAAGGGCTTTCCATAGCTGGGCTCACCCGCCTTTGTAGCTCCCACTGGAGGGTTCAGAGAGGCATTTGATCTAGGAGCCTCTTCGCTGGTACTTCCTTTCGAGGGTCATATGCAGCTACAGCAGGTTCTGGTGCTTCTGAGCCCGGAGTGCATTGCCTTGAGGCAGAGGGATGGTTGAGATAAGCTTCACTCGTTAGTTGATAGCTTCGATCCAGTGAGTGAAGGTTGAGGGAGAAAGATCTGCTTTGCCAGAAGATGGAGATATGGTCCCAAGCATTTTTATCTGGATATGGACTTGAAGAGCGAGAAGTTGCAGCTCTTTCATTCGTTCCTGATGCCATTGACTCCCTCCCTTCCCTTTGCTTTCAATCTGTCTTGTGCCACTCCAGCCATTCTTTGAACTTACTTAATAGGGGCGACCCTCACTCTTTCTCTCGCTTCCTAAAAGCTCACTCCTTTTGGTGTTGCTCCACGATCTGAAAGTGACGGAGATAAACTAGAGTTACAACTTTCTTATTATCGGCCTCTCTTAAGCCTTTAAACGAGAGTTTGGATATACTCGTGTCCTCCCTTTCCCTTCCCTATCCGGCAGTCGGTACTCGAGGGCTAGGCTCCTGCTGTTAGGTCTGGGGCAAAGGTTTGACCTATACTAAGGCTAGCTATCTTAGCTTTCTCTGGCAAGAACTAAGAGTGGACCGCGGATGCAATCCATATGATCAACTTTGATTCAATATTCGAAAAAGCTATATTAGCTTCTTAGTAGCAATCGGCTACCTTTGACTGAAACTATCATTTCGGGCACTACTACTCGCTACTCAATCCTAACGCAGGCAACTCCTTCTTTAGCTGTCTCATCAAACGCTATTAGCGTAGGTAGTATATCTCATTGAAAAGGAAGTTCTCACTCTTACTTAGGGGCTCCTAGTCTCAGTCAATCAAGATTAGACATCAACGAATCAATAATCCAAACTATCATAACAGTAAAAACTAGCATTCTTATTGAGACTAGAACTCATAGCGGGGTGTTTTGGAAAACACCCGGCGCCTAATGGGACTTTTCTCTAAAGTCTTGTTATGCGTCAATGGTAGATTGACTAAGGGTCATTGTCTTGCGGTATACGCGATGAGTAGAGAGATCATATCGATCTATCGGAAGTCAGGACCGCTCTTCACCGGGCAATACTTGAAGCAGGTAGCTTCAGTGGTATGTCGGTGGTGATAAGTCCTACAATCCTGATATGAAGATATTTGTGTCTCTCACCCGGTCCGGAATACCTCGCATGATTCCCCCCTATTATAGGAAAATATTAAGAAAGGGGTCGGATCCATTGGTAATCAAGATAATATTAAGTATTTTAACATTATCAAGAATTATTTTGGTGGCACCGAAAGGTGGTCTTAGGATTAATCCGAAGACAATCCATATACCAAACTTTAAGATTACCAGGGAGTGTCAGGGCATTTGTGAGATGTTTCTCCTCATGTCTGTTGAGCTCTTGCGACGGTATGTACCTACCTATAGTCGTATTCCTTTGAAATTGGGATACTACTTTAGGCCTTTGTTTTCTTCTGGTCCGAATACCTTTAGGGACCCTCGTAAGGAGGTGTCACTAAAAGATATTACGGATAAAGACAGACGATTATTAACTAACTACCATACTCTTCCCTTGGATGCCGTGGCTATCCTTGAAAGATTGGGTGCAGAAAATATCCTGTCTATTGGTTCCATGTGGTTCTCGAGCCGTATCGTCTGGGTGACGAATGGTTACGATAATCCTATTGAAGCCACAGATGAAGGCTTTGGTGATTTTGCTGAGTTTGTAGAGTCCCTCCTAGAGCCTGTAGTGACTCTGTGGTGGCCACGTCTCATAACTCGGGCAGAAGTAGGCCGGCTTGGTCGTAAACTAGAGGGAAGTGGTAAGGTTAGGGTGTTTGCTATTGCAAATCCGATCTTGCAGACGCTATTAAGGCCTCTGCATGATTGGTTAATGTCGATTCTTGGTACTCTGGAAACAGATGGTACTTTTAATCAACATCGCCCTCTCCATCGTCTTGCAGGTCATAAGGACTTATTGTCCTTTGATTTACGGGCGGCTACTGATCTTCTTCCAGTAGACAATACGGTATCGCTGTTTACAGCGTTATTTGGTCATGAGTTTACTCAGACCTGGCATTTCTTAATGTCTGGTGTAGGTTTTCGATCACCTGATCGATTAACCCCTCGTCTCTATGGCCGTGTCTATAAGTTTACAAGAGGTCAACCTCTAGGTTATTACTCTTCTTGGCCTGCATTCACTCTAACACATCATATGTTCGTGTGGATGGCGGCCGAAGCCGTATATCCGGGGCGTCGATTCACTCAGTATTCTATCCTAGGTGACGATATTGTTATCGCCGACCTTAGGGTAGCTATGGAGTATAAGCAGATACTTGAAAGGGCTATGGGTATTATCTCCTTGGAGAAATCCCTTATCTCTTTCAGCGGTGCCTGTGAATTTGCCAAACGCTTTATAATTAATAATCATTTGGATAGTAGGATGGACGTTAGTCCACTATCTATCCCGTTGATTAAATCGTGTTGTGGCTTCTCAGCGCCGTTCGTCTTTAAGACGTTAGGTTGTTCCATTAGGAACTCTTTTCGTCTTAAGGGCGGGGGATACTATGTCTATTCCAGAGTTAGAGAAGATGCAACTAAGGTTGTTTTCAAATCAAAACGATGGATAAGGCATTGGTTATCAATGCATTCTCCAAGTGGCATTAAACCACTTCCAGTCGTGTTGTGGCTGGCTTTCCCTGAAAGGGGAGTGCTGTCACCGACGGAATATGGGTTAATGAGGTTCTTTGTTCTAGAACGAGTCAGACCGCGGGATATTGATGAAGAATCAATATCTCGGGCTCGACTGTTCTGGAGCAGAGATCATGATAATCTCTTTGAACCACACTTGTTGTCGTTCATGAGACTTCATTTAACCTATTTAAAGTGGTATGCCGAATGCTGGATTGATTTCGATAAACCTCTAGAGTCTCTTCTGACTCCACCCATGGCACCAGTACGCTTAAAACGTATCTCTGATGAGAGTGAAGTTAAGAGGTATGGATTAGTGGGATTATCTGCGAGCTGCACCGAAAGTAATGGTGCTAACTCAGGGGAATGGGATATCAGCTGACGTACCTTATGTGCGTCTGTTCCAGTGGAAAAGAACTCTAAAGACTTGATCTTTGGCTTTCTCCCTCCTAACCTTAAGCAAGTTGGGAGCGCTACCATTAATAAGACTAGAACTCATATGGAAGAAGATTTATGGTGTGCATCCAGTAGGAATTGAACCCACAAATTATCCTCTTGTATAGGTTGTGCGCTTTAACCATTCAGCCATGGATGCAAAGAGACTCAGCGAGTGAACTAGGTTTTGGTATTCCTTCTCGAGCTTCTATTTCTTCCGTTAAAGGAGATTCGAGAAAAGATGGAATAGGAAGACGTGTTTCCAGAACGAACAAGATACGGGTTGAGAAGGGGGAGTTAGCAAAGTTAGACAAGATTGGAATGGGCATAGGAACATGTATTGATGTACCAGATCGGCTAATGCTCCCAGGTTGATGCGATGTATTCCACCAGTTGACTGAAGACTTTATTATTGGTATATCGATCGGTCCAGCACGGATTGAAATAGGAGCCGGTTCGACAGGAAGCTTTTGAAAACGCAGTGCACCCAGGTAAATAAGGAACGAGATGAATACAGAGGTTAAACGAGCATCCCACACCCAAAAGGTGCCCCACATAGGTCTTCCCCGAAACCCCCCAGTAACTAAGGTAAACAACGTAGAAAATGCACCCATTTCTGTACCGGTTCCGGAAGAGCGAAGAAAAAGGGGATGTTTTGTTAATAGGAACAAGAAAGTGTTTATAGCCGTAGCGATATAAACAAGAATACTCATCCGAGCCGCAGGAACATGTACATACGGAATACGAGAATTTCCACCTTGTTGAAGATCTAGTGGTGCTACCCGAAGACTTAAATGAATAGCCATCGCTGTTAAGAACAACCGAGATCCAATGAGAATTTGCGCGTAGCTTCTGGTCTTTGACATCAAAAAAGAAGGTTGTAATAACGAAACGGACATGTGAGAATTTGGTCCTAGCTAGTGGAACAAGAAAGACATGGATCTATATTCAATACGCAATCAAAGGATTTCCCCCCCCCAAAAAAAATCGAAGAATTCTCCTTGCTTTGTTTTCGCTCCGCTCGTGCGTGGCACTCCTTGCTCGCGGAGCGGCATACCGAAAAAAGAAAGGTTTTGTTTTGGAAGAAAAAAAGTAGATTCCCTTTTGTGACCAAGAGCCCATCCTTGATCCAAGCCGAGTTTTGCATTCCTTAGCTTGGTGCAAAAGGCTTCTCGCGGGTCCCCTTTTTCAAGCCCATCTCGAATACGGTGCGGTAGGGTACTCGTGACCCTGCTGGTGGCTGCCACTGCCTCACACTTAAATGCCGCCAGCTCTGCCTTCCTACTTATACTTAAGGCATCCGCGACCTGGTTGGTCCGTCCAAGCTTATACTCTAGCACCATATCAATCAAACTTGGCAAGTTTGTCTTGCTTGCCATCGTCCCTGTTTTGGCGTGAGTTTCTTCTGGGGCAGGAAGTCACTCGTCGCCACATTATCCGTCTTGACCACGAATCGTGACCCGCCTCCACGTTCTCAAGTAGTGCACTATTGCTGTCATCTCCTTTTCTTGGACCGCGCCTCTCGGTCTCATTGAGCTTTCGGCTCTCATATGCGATAGGCTTACCTTATTGTACTAGCACACCGCCTATGGCATAGTCTGATGCATCCGTGTTTACTTCAAATGGCTTAGTGTGATCTGGCAACTGCAATACGGGGTCATCCATCACTGCCTGCTTTAGGTCCTCAAAAGCTCTTTGACACTCTTCCGATCAGTGCAGTGCCATGATCGGTCCGTACGTCCTTCTTTAGGAGATTTTTGAGTCGAGCAGCCCCCTTCGAGTAACTTACGATGAATCTTCGGTAATAGTTCACGAGCCCTAAAAACGATCTTAGCTTACTCACCTTGGTAGGTGCTTGCCACTCCTCGATGGCTCTGATGCCCATCCAATGCCCTAGGAATAGGATTTCCGTCTGTCCAAAGGAGCATTTATCTTTCTTTACATAGAGGTGATTCTTCCTTAATGCCTTAAAAAAGGTCCGGAGGTGGCTAACGTGGTCGTTTAACGAATGGCTATAGCCCACGATCAAAGTATACCACCAGTCGTCTAAGTACGGGTGGAATAGCTCATTATAGAGGGTGCAGAACGTGGCAGGGGCATTGGTGAGTCCAAAAGGCATAACCAAATCATCAAACGCCCTTTATTAGTAAGGTTGCTTGCTTGTCACACAGGTCGTCTTTGGCTCGTCTCCTTCCGCGATACGCACTTGATAGTAGCCCGACCGTAGATCCAACTTCGAGAAGTATCTCGCGCTTATTGATTAGGGCGAAGAAGTCTGCAATCAAAGTGGATACTTGTTCTTGATGGTTA